ATTTATTATTCGGTCCAAGAAAAGTCTCTTAGGACCTATTTTAACAAATGAATTAATTAATTCTAAATTCTGAAAAGATGAATAAACAGACCCATATAAAAGAGACGCTATGAATATTCCGAAATAGGCTATACTGACTGAATAAATTGCATTTGTCACAAATTCATACCAATCCACGGAATAGTTCGAATTTTGATGTAAAAGGTTTATGGATGGGGTTAACCATTTCGATAATATATCCAAATCCATTCCTACTTGATCGAAAGGAATTCCTATGGACCCAACAAACAAAGTAAATAGGACCAATACAAGTAGAGGAAATAGCATAGTATTGTCCGATTCACAGGGATACATGGAAGTGTCTTTATTGTCAAAATGAGTACTAAAGGATCGCATCAGATTTCGTATATTCCCATCAATTTGATATATCTTCTTCGAAAAAAGGGAAACCTTTTTATTATTATTCATTACTGAGAAAAGTACATTTTTGTTAACTGGTTTCGGTCCTTCTTTTCCCCATATAGATATTGAAGAGAACGAGCTATTTTTAGTGCCACTGTAATTTTGAAACCGAACGTGTAAATGCCCCTCAAAAGTAAGTAAATACATCCGAAACATATAAAATGCAGTTAATCCTGCTGTGGAACAGGCTATTATCGCGAAAATCGGTGAATACAACCAACTATCATTAAGAATTTCATCTTTGGACCAAAAACAAGCAAGAGGTGGAATACCACAAAGAGAAAGTGTACCTAATAAAAAAGTAGTTTTTGTAATTGGCACATATTTGGTTAAACCACCCATAAGAACCATGTTCTGACTTTTATCTGGAGAATATCCAACAATGGGTTCCATTGAATGAATAATCGATCCGGATCCTAAAAACAATAATGCTTTCGAATAGGCATGAGTGATTAAATGGAATAAAGCAGCTCGATAAGAACCTATCCCTGGAGCTAACATAATATAACCCAATTGAGACATTGTAGAATAGGCTAAACTTCTCTTAATGTCTTTTTGAGCAAGAGCTAAAGTAGCTCCTAATAGTACCGTTATTATACCTAGCAAAGAAATGAGATTCATTATGTAAGGTATGACTGTGAAAAGGGGAAGAAGCCGAGCGACAAGAAAAATTCCCGCTGCTACCATAGTAGCAGCATGTATAAGAGCCGAAATAGGAGTGGGCCCCTCCATGGCATCAGGTAACCATACATGAAGGGGAAATTGTGCGGATTTAGCAACTGCACCAAGGAATAATAGGGAGGCACACAGAGTAGCAAATAAAGAATTGACCCCATTATTATGGATCAAGTTATTGAAGATTTCGAACAAATCCCGAAATTCCAAACTACCTGTTATCCAATAAAAACCTAAGATTCCTAATAATAAACCAAAATCCCCTACACGATTAGTTACAAACGCTTTTTGACAAGCATTGGCTGCAATTGGTCGTGTGAACCAAAAACCTATTAATAGATACGAACACATTCCCACCAGTTCCCAAAAAATATGAATTTGTATCAAATTGGAACTAGTAACTAATCCCAACATAGAAGTATTGGAAAAACTCATATAAGCAAAAAATCTCAAATATCCTTGATCATGAGACATATAATTGTCACTATAAATAAGAACCATGATTCCAACAGTAGTGATTAGTATTGACATAATAGAAGTAAGTGGGTCGATCAAGTGGCCGAACTCGAAAGAAAAATCATTATTGATGGTCCAAGAACATAGAAATTGATAGATAGAACTGCCATTGATTTGCTGAATAGACAGATCGGCCGAAAAAACCATAACTATACTTAGCAATGAAACACTAGGAAAAGCCCACATACGACGAAGATTTTTTGTTGCAGTCGGAACAAGCAGAAGTCCCCATCCTATTGACATAGTAACTGGAAGTGGAACGAAAGGTATGATCCATGCATATTGATATGTATGTTCCATAAGAAAATAAAACGTTTTTGATTCTTATTAATTGTTTCCGATTCACCAGCTCTTCTCTCTTTCGGAAGTCAAATAAATAAATAAAAATCAAGATAGAAAAGAACTCAAATAGGATTTTGAATTCTTAATTATTACGATTCTTTCCCAAATATCGTATTGAATAAAAAGAAATTTAAATCAAGAAGTTACAATTGTTCAAATGACCAAGTCACTGGTTAAAACTGACCATTTAGTTATTAACTAAGATATTTATTAAGATAAAGAAAGAATATGAGATTTTCAATCATTCCACTATTACGGCGATTGATATCCATATAGTAAATAGTAAGGAAAAGGAATGACACCAAAAAAAGTAAAAGTACTCTATTGGGATATGGATCATAGAATCCGCCAATAACTCGACCCAATAAAATACTAGTTATTTTAGTTAGTTTATTCGGAGTCATTAATTAATTCATTGTAGAACTGATTGATTGGCTTCTATTCCAATAAAACAAACTTATGTTTATAGGAAATATTATGATACTCGTCACTTCGCATAGAACTGAAATAAGAGATTACTAAAATTACCTTTATCAAGTAATGTATCGTTTAACATATTAACTACCAATCTCATTTTCATTTAAATTATGAGTACTCAGCTTGATCAATTAATAGAAAAATTTTACATTATTATTTTCTTAAATTAGGTAAGGATTCTTAAGCTTTTCGATTTATTTAATGTAAGACGACGAGATATAAATAGACTGAGATTGAGATATGAATTGGAACCCTTTTTGATTCTTATCAACAACAACCGGTTCGATTTCTATGGTAGCGGACCTCATAGACATAGATCGGAATGAAGATATGAAGGTACAAATTAGTACGAATTCTTCTTTCTTCGGGCATTGTATGTAATAGAGATGTGGAACAAAAAAAAATTCCTTTGAAAATCACATCGTTTTTCTTTTTTCTATTTCTTTTTTTATCCCTAGTGTACTCTATGTGATGCGCACGTATCTATATTTTTGTATGTTATGAAGGAAGTATCCGCTATGGAATAAATATAGATAATGAATAGCAAGAACGATCCATTTTGAACAATACATGTCTTTCACATCCAACTATAAAAGTAACTTCTTTATTTTAAAATGGCGGTTCCAAAGAAACGTACTTCTATCTCAAAAAAGCGTATTCGTAGAAATATTTGGAAGAAAAAGGGATATTGGGCGGCGGTAAAAGCTTTATCTTTAGCTAAATCTATTTCTACCGGGCATTCAAAAAGTTTTTTTGTGCGACAAACAAGTAATAAAGCCTTGGAATAATCTGAATCGACATGACTCGATGAATTGGATGATTTATAAGATGAATAATTCACATTAACTAATGTTTTGAACTCATCTATATGAGATAGAACTGAACCGGCTGTTGTGGTATGTAGAATAAGAATTATTCTGTCTATTGGGTTCTAAGAACGATACTATTTCTTTTTTGTTGTTGTTTTTCAAACAACAAAAAAGAAATAGTTAAACACAAAATACAAGGTTTCACTTTTCATTATAGTAGATTTTGATAATTCGCGAGATGGGGGAATAACAACCCCCCCAAAAAAAGATTTTTTTTAGGAAGAAGTTTATTCGATTATGTATCTCCAATAGTTATATATCATTAAGATTTTTGGAAGATCTGAAACAAGTATGAACGACAGTAGTAAAAATGAATGGATCCTTGAAACTAATTGATTGAAATATATATTTTAAGACTTTGCTTTGTAACTCTCCGAATCACTACATAGATTCCTTCTTGTTTCGACCCAATCAATAAAAACTCCCCGGATCCCCTTTAGGTCGATATTTATGTACGAAGAATTAAGTCAATCTTCCTTAATCCAAAATAGATCCTATGTTTGTACCGTAGGATCGATCAATCTATTTTATATAGAATATACTTTATTTATAAGTAAAGTACATAGCGTAGAATTCCAATAGAGATTGAAACTCTTTTGTTTTATGTGCAGCTCAATACCTAATTGGTTCGGTAAATCCTCACACGAATTATGTATACAATGAGGATCCCAACCATTAATACAGTTTTGATACCAAACTATCTAAATATTTATAGAAATCCCTTGGATGTAGTTATCCAATTGTGATACATAAAAAATCCTATTTATTTTCTTTTGTTCAGTGAAAAATGAATCTTTTTTCATTTCCGATCCAGGAAATCAGATAAATGAGGAATGAATCATCAAAAAATGATATAAAAAAAGGGACAATTCTTAGTTCTAGACCTCAACTGAGGACATAACCATCTAGTTCCAACTGTTCCAGAAGAACTTATACTACGTGAAAGCCTGTTGTTAAAAATGACACCATACCGGGGGATTATTGAAGTTCAAATATTCATTTGAACGAGTCTTTATTCATCGATTCTAACGTTTCCTAAAATATATTGCATTGAATCTTTCAATCTCGACGATTGAACGTCATATGGGCTATTATTATTTCGATCAAGCCGCCATGGTGAAATCGGTAGACACGCTGCTCTTAGGAAGCAGTGCTAGAGCATCTCGGTTCGAGTCCGAGTGGCGGCATCCTCTAAAAAGGACACATTAGATCCTATAATGAATTTAATTCGGAATTTACATTCCGTAATTGAGGGACCCCTCTTTTTTTTAATGATTTTTTTTTATGATATTTGCGACTTTAGAACATATATTCACTCACATCTCTTTTTCGATTATTTCAATTGTCATTACGATTTATTTGGTGACTTTATTAGTCCATGAAATCGTAGGACTATGTGATCCGTCAGAAAAAGGCATGATAGCCACTTTTTTCTGTATAACGGGATTATTAGTTACTCGTTGGATTTATTCGAGACATTTCCCGTTAAGTGATTTATATGAATCATTAATGTTCCTTTCATGGAGTTTCTCCATTATTCATATGGTTCCTAAAATAGGGAACCATAAAAATTATTTAAGCGCAATAACCGCGCCAAGCGCTATTTTTACCCAAGGCTTTGCCACTTCGGGTCTTTCAACTGAAATGCATCAATCCGCA